AGTAAAGAACTGTTACAAATAATGAAGAAACTAGTAGATTCAGATATGAAGCAATGTAAAATAAACCAAATTTGATACCTGAATATTCGGTTTGATACCCTGCTACTAATTCTTCTTCTGCTTCTGGTAAATCAAAAGGTAATCTTTCACACTCGGCCAGAGAAGAAATTAGAAAAACGATAAACCCGATGGGTTGACGCCACAAATTCCACCCCCAAAAACCATATTTTGACTGCGCTTCCACTATATCAACTGTACTTGAACTGTTAGATAATCATAGTCGATGATAACATCACTGTGCCCATCGCTATTACAGAACCGTACGTGAGATTTTCACCTCATACGGCTCCTCAGAGGTCACAAATAAATCTAAGGGCCCTTTCCTATTCTTTATCTTGATATGTTTGTCAGATAGAGTCAAAATCTATCCTAAGGTCCCAAATTAGACCAATGGAATTCTGTCTGCTATATTTAAAACTAATAAATAAATGCTTCTGAATTGATCTCATCTTTTAAGTAAGAATTAAAATTTTTCTTTGTTGATTAATAACCTTATCATTAAATAAAATAAAAAAAATGCGCTTTATAGCAATATCACATATACATTTCAACCTCGAATTTTCAATTACGAAAAAAATTAGAGAGTCCATTAGTTCAGGAATCATGACAAAAATTTTATCTCTCTAAATCGAAATCAAAATTGAATTATAGGAAAGAAACAATAAAAACAAAAAAAAGAAAAAAGGAAGAAAAAAAAAAAGACATCCCTCCTTTTTGCTTTTGCAATTAGATTCTTTTCTTTCTATTTCGATTTATTTTATTTCATTCCTATTCTCCTTTCTCAGAAAAAGGGCCTTTAACCAAAGTAAAAGATTACTTCGTTCTTGATAGTTATTTACTTACTCAGTGGATAGGAACGTACTCTGGATCAGAATCATGGGGAGTACTTCTTGATCATTTCTACGAACGTAAAGCCCCAATTCGAATTCCTTTTATGTACAGAAATATCCTCTTGGATAACTTACATAATCTCAATTACTAATCCTTTGTGTATCTTGGTCTTCCTAACCATCCACTCATTTTTGCTTTCAACCTCCCGTTGTGTAAATCCATCTATGGTAATAGACAGTAAAAACTCCATACAGTTGATCTTTTGAACCCGCTTCAAGCTATCATGACAATTCACCAATCTTGGGGTAAACAATCTCTATTGCTTATGTTTACTTTTTTCACCATTTGATTCTTGTACATAGGAAATGAGACTCAACCTTTTTACTGCAAATTTAGAAGCCGTTTTCTTTCACTCATATAACTATCTGGTTTAGTTCATCAACTCAAATGCTGAAGAAAAATGAAAATATATATAGTCAATCAAATCTTTTTATCCTTGTTTCTAGAAAGAAAAGAATTTGGAGAAATTTTAGGTCTCACCGAATCACACGTAGAGATATTGATAACACACATAGAGCTAATGGTATTTCATAACTAATTGATTGGGCAGCTGCCCGTAGACCACCTAAAAAGGAATATTTATTATTTGATCCATATCCCGACATAAGAAGTCCAACGGGAGCAATACTTGAAACGGCAATCCATAAAAAAACACCAATACTAAGATCGGCTAGAACAAGGTGATCACCAAAAGGAATTACTGAATAACTTAGAAAGATAGATATTACTGCTATGGATGGTCCGATACTGAATAAACGATTATCTCCTGTAGATGGAATAAGGTTCTCTTTCAAAAGTAGTTTTGTCCCATCTGCTAGAGCTTGAAGAATTCCTAAAGGGCCGGCATATTCAGGTCCGATACGTTGTTGTATTCCTGCAGATATTTCTCTTTCTAACCAAACAATTACTAGTACACCTATTGTGATTCCTAATACAAGAGTCAAAATAGGGACAAGCATCCATATGATCCCATAGACTTCTTTTAAGGATTCCAATTTGGAAAAAGAATTGATAGTCTCTATTTCTGTTGTATCAATTATCATTTCAACGATCAACTTCTCCCATAATGATATCTATGCTACCTAGTATTGTCATAATATCAGCCAATTTCATTCTTTTAACTAACTGAGGAAGAATTTGCAAATTGATAAAACCTGGTGGGCGAATTTTCCATCTCCAAGGAAAAACGCTCTGATCTCCTATGAGAAAAATTCCCAATTCTCCTTTTGGGGCTTCAACTCTCACATAAAGTTCTTGTTTCGACAATTCAAAAGTTGGAGAAGGTTTTTTACTAATAAACCGATATTCAAAATCATTCCATTCAGGATCTTTTAATCTGCCAAAACGTCGGATTTCTAAATTTTCGTAAGGCCCTCCTGGAATTCCTTCCAGAGCCTGTTGAATAATCTTTATGGATTCTGTCATTTCACCGATTCGTACTAAATAACGAGCTAATGAATCCCCTTCTCGTTGCCATTGAACCTGCCAATCAAATTCGTCGTAAGACTCATAATGATCAATTTTACGAAGATCCCATTCTATTCCGGAAGCTCGTAGCATTGGTCCCGATAAACCCCAATTTAATGCCTCGTCTTCCCCAATAATGCCTATGCCTTCAACTCGTTCTAAAAAAATAGGATTCCGGGTAATAAGTTTTTGATACTCAGCAAGCCCTGTTAAAAAATAATCGCAAAAATCCAAACATTTATCTATCCAGCCATAGGGTAGATCGGCAGCCACTCCTCCAATACGAAAATAATTATGCATCATTCGCATACCGGTGGCAGCTTCGAATAGGTCATATATCAATTCTCTTTCTCGAAAAATATAGAAGAAAGGGGTCTGCGCACCAATATCCGCCATAAAAGGACCGAGCCATAACAAATGAGAAGCTATCCGACTCAACTCCAACATAATGACTCTGATATAGCTAGCCCTTTTAGGTACTTGAATATTGCCTAATTGTTCGGGTCCATTTATGGTTATTGCTTCTGTGAACATAGTAGCTAAATAATCCCAACGTGTTACATAAGGCAAATATTGTATAATTGTTCGGTTTTCTGCAATTTTCTCCATCCCTCTATGTAAATAACCCAATATTGGTTCGCAGTCGACAACATCTTCACCATCTAGAGTAACGATGAGTCGAAGAACACCGTGCATTGATGGGTGCTGAGGCCCCATATTGACTATCATGAGGTCTTTTCTTGTAGTTGGTGCAGTCATAAGTTTTTTACCGATTCATTCTTCCATGAATTACTGAAAGTGAAAAGAAGTTCATCAAAATTTAATCGAAACATATAAGTGAAAATGAAATGACTCTTCAAATTAATCAAATTAACGAGTTTTTGTCTCTCGAATGTCCAACTGATTAATTAATTCTTTATAACGTACTCTATTTTTTTTTGCCAAATAAGCTAGCAGTCGTTGACGTTTTCCCAAAATTTTCTTCAAACCTCTCTGAGATAAATAGTCTTTTTTGTGCAATTCTAAATGTGAAGTAAGTCTCCGTATCTTATTGGTGAAATTGAATACTTGAAATTCAACAGATCCTCTCTTTTCTTCTTGATAAATAACTGAAATGACAGAATTTTTTACCATAAACGAATTTCCCCTTTCTTTATTTTACAGATATGGATTTTATCGAATTTTAGCGATCAGTAATAATAATGCCAGTAATTTGAACGTGTTATATAGACTTAATTTCTTTATGAACCCCTAATTTTATCAATTCCAATAAATTAATCAATTTTTAAATTTGATTCAGATAGGAATCCAAAAAGGTGGTAGGTACGTTTTTTTCATTCACAAAAGCGAATAATTTAAACCTAAAATCCTAAAATTAAGAAGATTCTGTTGATTCATTTATAGATCCAATCGATACCTTATTGATTTAGTATCGTCTACTCGAATTAGATTCGAATGAGATGTAAGACAAGGCATGTGTGCATTTGTTTGCTTTCAGATACTCTATACGAGACAGGGTATATAGTACTATCAATTAATTTTCAATCGTGGATACATATGTATCCTTAAGATACTGAAACGGCTACCATTATTGGTATCAAACCAATAACGATTCATACAAGCTAAATCTTCTAATCGATAATTAGGCCAAATAAAGAACTTAAATTTAATTAATTCATTTTTCTCTTTATAAAGAGGTTTCCTTTCATCCAAAAATTGACTCCAGTTTTTTACATTGGTTTCGTTGCAAAATACTGAATTTCTATCGACACCATTCCAATTCAAAGAATTAAAAAAACTTCGAATTCTCAATTCTCTACGACGTCTAGACCATAAAATATTTTCAGGAACAAGCAAATCAAAATCATTTTTGTCTGTATTTATTCTTTGAGTTTGAGGTTGCAGAATGAATTCATCAAAATTCTTTTTATCAACATATCTTTGTTCTCGGTATCTTTGATTAGTTTGGTGTTTACTTTTATGAACCAATGAAATACCTATAGTTTGATACATAATAAATTGTCCATTATTTTTTACAGACAACCGAATAGGTTCGATAATAAATACCCCCTTCTTCATCAATTCTGTAAGAGTTAAATTCGCCTGAATCAGCATTATATCCAAACTCATTTCTCTCCTTTGAATTGACGATATAGTAATTTTGGTTGGATTTATCAGTCGAAGCAGGAGACAATATACCTTGATATTTTCGATCATTCTTTGATTCAAAGCATCGTTCCATCTCAATTGAAAAAGCAAATAACGTTTCAAGAACAAATCTAGTTCTGCTTCCGTGTTGCTTTTGTATTGTTTTGTCTTTTTATTTGTGTCTGATTCCGCGTAATCTTTTTCAAGATCGTTTTGATGTTTTGAGAAAACAGGGACCAGATTTCCTTTGTTTTCTATATCTGATCCACGCTCTCTTTTTCCTTGACTTGCGGGTTCTTTTGCTTCTTGAATTCGATTCTTTATTTTTTTATTTGATGGTAGAAAAAAGTTTTGTTTTTGGTTTTTATTTTGACTAACATTTTCATTTGTATTCAAATTTAAAAGAAGTAATTTGCTTGGTATAATCCACGGTTTTATTTTATATACATTATAAAGTAGTACAAATTCTGGGAAGAACCAAAATTCCAGATTCAATATGGGACGATTAAATATTTTTTCATTCATTCCCATCCAATCAAAAAAGACTTTTTTCGAATTTTTTTTAGTTTTTTCTGGATTTTGATGAGTTGTAAGATAAAAAAGGCCTTTTTTATCAATTTTATCAATTATTTGATAATTATTAATACCAATTTTAGTATTTGGATTACTGTTGGTATCGATCTTAACCCAGGCCTCAATATCTCCTTTTTGTCTAAGAGAAAAATGGATAATTTTCCAATCAAAATATTTTCTATCGAGCTTTCTTTCTATATCTAGAATATTGCCCTTTCTTAGATAATTATTGATATGAAGATTGCCGGGCATATCAAAAAAGTTGTGTTTGGACGTGTTGGAATTATAAGAAATTTCGAAGTTCTTATTTACTTGAAAGGATAATCTAGAAATAAATGAGTCACTTTTATTTTCATAATTAATCGATTTATATGATAAAAGATCATATCTATAACATTTTTTAAAATTATCTTTTTGGTTTGATAATGAATATAGTTCAGAATCATTTTCTTTTTTGTAATGAATTAATTGGTCTTTTTCATATGAATTCCATTTGTTTAAGTTTCTATTTTTATTTTGAACCATACAACTTTGATTAACCCTAGTTCGCCATTTTTTTGGCATTAATCTAGACCATCTAATCTGAGATAAATCGTATTGATAATGCCGTCTTAACCAGTTTTTCCATTGATTGATTCTATAACTCTGAAGTTTATTATGTTTTAATTCAGAATGAAATATTCCTAGTGTTCTAAAATAGTCCTTTATTTTAGTCTTAAGGAAAAAAGACGTTCTGTTATATTGAAGAACAGATCTAAATTTAGACAAATTAATAACTTGGGTTTGTGATAATTTGTAAAATACATATGCTTGTGACAAGTAGGATAAATCAAAAAAAATATGTGAATTTTTCTTACTAATATTATAAAGTGACTTTTTTATAGTCGAAATAAAGATAAAGTGAATTTTTTTTTTTTTATTAATTTTTTCTTGATTTATTTCATTATTGGAAATGTATTTCTTAATCAATTTGTTTGTTGATTCAAGAAAGAGTTGTGTATTAATTCTGGGAATATTAATGATAGATAAAAATAGATCGATGTATAATCTTTGAATGAATAATTTTATAAAATAATGGAATTTCCATATTAATCGAGTATTTCTTCTTTTTAATATTTGGAAAATCTTTTTTGGCGATTCGAATTTTTTAATATTATTTGTTTTATTAGGACTAATGTCTATTTCTGGAGTTATTTTCTTTTTCTCTTTTGTAATTCTTTCTATTTTATTTTTTATTGTACTTGTTCTATCAGTCAAATCCTTCATTTTGGTTTCTATCAGTGAAGAATTTGCCCAATTTCCAGATTCAATTTGACTAAATGATTTGTTAATTATTTGATTACTAATTAGATAATCTTTTTCTTTTTTCGTTTCATTCGATTCAGATATTTCTTTGAATCTAAATAATACAATTGGATTTACTTTTAAAAGTTCTTTTTTTTTTTTTTTTAGAAATAGAATACTTTTGATAAGCCATTTTTTGGTTTCTTTTGAAACTCTTCTAAATAATTTTGTTTTTCCTTTTAAAACTTTTAGAGTTATAAAATATTTCTTTTTGAATTTTCCAATTTTTTTTTCGAGTTCCTTAAAAATGGGCTCAAAAAAGGAAGGGCGCTTTCGGGGAGAACCAAAGGGAAGTTCAGCTTCCATTCCCCAAACTGTTAAAAAACAAAAATCATCTTTTTGTTTTTTCTTTTTCATTAGCTCTCCACGGGAGGGGTACAGTTTAGATATATGCCAAGGTTTCAGACAAAAAGGAAATAAAATTTTGATCTGAATCCCATCTCTCAACCAATTTTTTGGAAATTCTGTTTCTGATAATTGAACACCATTATAAGTACATTTAATCTGCATTTCGCTATTCCATTCCTGCAAATCTTCAGACCATTCAGGAAGTTGGAAGAATAACATACGCCCGAGATTTTTGGCTATTATCAATGAAGGTAATAGAATATATTTTCGAAGAATTGATTGAGTTATTAACATGTAACCTCTTATTATTTGCGCAAAAGGAATGCTATCCCAGGCTTCTGCTATCGCTATCCGTGCTTTTTCCTTTCTTTTGTTCTCCTCTTTTTTGTCCTTTTCTTTTTTCTCTTCTCTTTTTGTTTGTTCTTCTCTAGACTCTATAATTTTGAATTCTCCCTCTTTACCTGTCCAATTTCTAAAAATTGGTTTAATAAGTCCCGAGATATCAAAAGAAAAAAGACGGGGGGGGGTTATTCTGTCGAGAAAAAGGGGGGAATGCGCATTTGCTTGAAATAGTTTCCAAATAGCTGTTTTGCGCCTTTGAGCCCGCATAGAGCCTTTAATTATACCTCGACGAAAATCTGATTGTTGCGAATAGCTTATTAAAGCCAC